GCCTAATAACACTCACTCCTTTCCACCCCCCCCTTCCCCCCCCAGCGCATTTTCTTCTTGCTCTTAGGGTATGTATAATAATGCATCACACTCTCTGCCCCATCAGACAGTCAATGAAATGTAGGATAGCCAATGTCATACGTCATGCCTCCCCTCCAAAAACCCAAACATTATCTCCAAAACGGATGGTTTCCGGCCAGTAACCACACCAGGTACATTCTTGCCCCAGGTACCATAGAGCCCAAATGCTCCTACCTACAGCCGAGCCGCAAGCATTACCCAAACACTAGAGATTTATCTACTGTACATAACACCCAACCAGCAAACGACTAATGTCCCAGTACACCTTTGCATTCCCCTAGTCTACAGGATTCGCCCACCTCCTAAACAGAATTCTCCTCCAACAGCCTTCAGGCACTCCCAAGCCAGAGAGCATGGTTATCTATTAATCGCGCTTCTCACGAGAACCGAGCTACTCAACGTATGAGTATTATAGGTTATTGTCCTTGGGCCCATACTTTCCCCCTAACCGCCGAGCACTGATTGCTCTTTTGCGCTATTGGTTGTAACTTCAGGACCATAACTTGATTCACCCCACCCCACTTGCCCTTCACAGATACAAGTGGTCGGTTGAATACTCCTCCCTAACTTCATTACCGCGGCATACCGACCTTCTACACTTGTTTCTTTTTAGCGTCCTTTCAATAAACCCTTCAAGTGCGTAGCAGGAGATATCTTCCTCTTGACATGTCCATCACATGACCGCCGAACATATGAATCCCTCAACACTCAGAATGTCATGGTTTGATGGATAAGGTCGTCGCAAACTTAGCACTGATGCACTTTGACCCCATTCATGGAGGGCGCGCTACCTACCTCTAGACAACAGATAGTGTAATGGTTGCCGGACATACAATTTATTTTAACACTTACTAGGAACTACCATTTAAATTCCATTTTACGCATCTATTTTTTTTATCTTGACATTTTCATTTTTTTTCATCAAAAAACCAAACCATATATTCCTACATTGTCCATACCACTCACCAACAACATTTCCAATTCACATTCCTCTATACTTTCTATCACCAAAAACAACGATCAACCATCACCATCACATTGCAACCCCATTATACAAAAACAAAACCACCCCTAAAACCAACCGATTTCTAAAAACCAAACAAAAATAAAAACCACAACAATAAAACACTAACCACTTTTCCCCCGTCCTTGTAGCTTACAGTAAAGCATGACACTGAAGATGTCAAGACGGCTGCTACACACACCCGAGGACAAAAGACTTAGTCCTAACCTTACTGTTAGTTTTTGCTAGGTATATACATGCAAGTATCCGCGCCCCAGTGTAGATGCCCTGGACACCCTAACTAGGTAGATAGGAGCGGGTATCAGGCTCACCATCAACCGTAGCCCAAGACGCCTTGCAATTGCCACGCCCCCACGGGTACTCAGCAGTAGTTAATATTAAGCAATGAGTGTAAACTTGACTTAGCCATAGCAAATCTAGGGTTGGTAAATCCTGTGCCAGCCACCGCGGTCATACAGGAGACCCAAATTAACTTTATAACGGCGTAAAGAGTGGTCACATGCTATCCAAGTAACTAAGATTAAAAAGCAACTGAGCTGTCACAAGCCCAAGATGCCGATAAGGCCTCCTATCAAAGAAGATCTTAGAACAACGATTAATTGAACTCCACGAAAGCCAGGGCCCAAACTGGGATTAGATACCCCACTATGCCTGGCCCTAAATCTTGATGCTTACACCTACTAAAGCATCCGCCCGAGAACTACGAGCACCAACGCTTAAAACTCTAAGGACTTGGCGGTGCCCCAAACCCACCTAGAGGAGCCTGTTCTATAATCGATGATCCACGATATACCTGACCATTCCTTGCCAGAACAGCCTACATACCGCCGTCGCCAGCCCACCTCCCCTGAAAGCCCAACAGTGAGCGCAATAGCCCCACCACGCTAATAAGACAGGTCAAGGTATAGCCTATGGAATGGTAGTAATGGGCTACATTTTCTAGTATAGAACATCACGGCAAAGGGGTATGAAATAACCCCTAGAAGGCGGATTTAGCAGTAAAGTGGGACAATCGAGCCCTCTTTAAGCCGGCTCTGGGACACGTACATACCGCCCGTCACCCTCCTCGCAGGCGACCCCCCCCCCCCCCCCCCCCCATAAGCTATCTAGCCGAAGATGAGGTAAGTCGTAACAAGGTAAGTGTACCGGAAGGTGCACTTAGACTACCAAGACGTAGCTTAACCCAAAGCATTCAGCTTACACCTGAAAAATGTCTGCTAACGCCAGATCGTCTTGATGCCAAACTCTAGCCCAATCGACATGACCCAGAATAACAAAGCTACTCCCCATAACCCAACTAAAGCATTTATTAGTCCCAGTATAGGCGATAGAAAAGACACCATTGGCGCGATAGAGACCACGTACCGTAAGGGAAAGATGAAATAGCAATGAAAACTAAGCTATAAACAGCAAAGATCAACCCTTGTACCTTTTGCATCATGGTCTAGCAAGAAAAACCAAGCAAAATGAATTTAAGTTTGCCACCCCGAAACCCAAGCGAGCTACTTATGAGCAGCTATCATTGAGCGAACCCGTCTCTGTGGCAAAAGAGTGGGATGACTTGTCAGTAGCGGTGAAAAGCCAATCGAGCTGGGTGATAGCTGGTTGCCTGTGAAACGAATCTAAGTTCACTCTTAATTCTCCTCCAAGGAAACCCACAAACCCTAATGAAGCGAATTAAGGGCTATTTAAAGGAGGTACAGCTCCTTTAAAAAAGAATACAATCTCCACGAGCGGATAAATAACAACCCCCTACTTTACTGTGGGCCCTCAAGCAGCCATCAACAAAGAGTGCGTTAAAGCTCTACACCATAAAAATACAAGAACTACATGACTCCCTCCCCACTAACAGGCTAACCTATACCCAAATAGGAGAGTTAATGCTAGAATGAGTAACCAGGGTACTCCCTCTACGACGCAAGCTTACATCCGTACATTATTAACAACCCCCCAATATACGACTAATCAAACAAGCACAGTATTAAACAACTTGTTAACCCGACAGAGGAGCGTCCACTAAGAAAGATTAAAACCTGTAAAAGGAACTAGGCAAACCCGTCAAGGCCCGACTGTTTACCAAAAACATAGCCTTCAGCAAACCCAAAACAAGTATTGAAGGTGATGCCTGCCCGGTGACTCACGTTCAACGGCCGCGGTATCCTAACCGTGCAAAGGTAGCGCAATCAATTGTCCCATAAATCGAGACTAGTATGAATGGCTAAACGAGGTCTTAACTGTCTCTTACAGGCAATCGGTGAAATTGATCTCCCTGTACAAAAGCAGGGATAAACCCATAAGACGAGAAGACCCTGTGGAACTTTAAAACCAGAGACCACCTCAAAACACATACCACACCCATCGGGTTCACTGACACACGAGCTACTGGTCTACGTTTTTCGGTTGGGGCGACCTTGGAGCAAAACAGAACCTCCAAAAATTAGACCATACCTCTAAACTGAGAGCAACCCCTCAACGTGCTAATAGCACCCAGACCCAATATAATTGATCAATGGACCAAGCTACCCCAGGGATAACAGCGCAATCTCCCCCGAGAGTCCGTATCGACGGGGAGGTTTACGACCTCGATGTTGGATCAGGACATCCTAGTGGTGCAGCCGCTACTAAGGGTTCGTTTGTTCAACGATTAACAGTCCTACGTGATCTGAGTTCAGACCGGAGTAATCCAGGTCGGTTTCTATCTATGATGAACTCTTCCCAGTACGAAAGGATAGGAAAAGTGAGGCCAATACCACAAGCAAGCCTTCGCCTTAAGTAATGAAATCAACTAAATTACAAAAGGCTACCACACCACATCATATCCAAGAAAAGGATCAGCTAGCGTGGCAGAGCTCGGAAAATGCAAAAGGCTTAAGTCCTTTAAATCAGAGGTTCAAATCCTCTCCCTAGCTTACTCCAACCACCCCATGATCAATCACCCCCTCTTAATCAACCTCATTATAGCCCTCTCCTATGCTCTTCCAATCCTAATCGCAGTAGCCTTCCTCACGCTGGTAGAACGCAAAATCCTCAGCTACATGCAAGGTCGAAAAGGCCCAAATGTTGTCGGACCCTTCGGACTCCTACAACCCCTAGCAGATGGTGTAAAACTATTCACTAAAGAACCAATCCGACCTTCAACATCCTCCCCAATCCTATTCCTTGCAACCCCAATACTAGCATTACTCTTAGCAATCTCAATCTGAACTCCACTACCACTGCCATTCTCACTAGCCGACCTAAACCTAGGCCTGCTCTTCTTACTGGCCATATCTAGCCTAGCAGTGTACTCTATCCTATGATCTGGCTGAGCTTCCAATTCAAAATATGCCCTGATCGGAGCACTACGAGCAGTAGCCCAAACAATCTCCTACGAAGTTACCCTAGCCATTATCCTCCTCTCCGTCATCCTCCTCAGTGGCAACTACACCCTCAGCACCCTCGCCGTTACCCAAGAACCTCTTTACCTCATTTTCTCCTGCTGGCCCCTTGCCATAATATGATACGTCTCCACACTAGCCGAGACCAACCGTGCTCCCTTCGACCTAACAGAAGGGGAATCAGAACTAGTATCAGGATTCAACGTAGAATATGCAGCAGGTCCTTTCGCGCTCTTCTTCCTAGCCGAATATGCCAACATTATACTCATAAACACACTAACCACTATTCTTTTCTTCAACCCAAGCTTTCTTAACCCCCCTCAAGAGCTATTCCCTGTCATCCTCGCTACAAAGGTCTTACTCTTATCAGCAGGATTCCTATGAATCCGAGCCTCCTACCCACGATTCCGATACGACCAGTTAATGCACTTACTATGAAAAAACTTCCTGCCACTCACATTAGCCCTATGCCTCTGACACACCAGCATGTTAATTTGCTACGCGGGCCTGCCTCCCTACCTAAGGCTTTACTGGAAATGTGCCTGAATATTAAGGGTCACTATGATAAAGTGAACATGGAGGTACACCAACCCTCTCATTTCCTACCTCTTAGAAAAGCAGGAATCGAACCTACACTAGAGGAATCAAAACCCTCCATACTTCCTTTATATTACTTTCTAGTAGGGTCAGCTAAATAAGCTATCGGGCCCATACCCCGAAAATGATGGTTTAACTCCTTCCCCTGCTAATGAATCCCCAAGCAAACCTAATCTTCATCACCAGCCTACTCCTAGGAACAACCATCACCATCTCAAGCAACCATTGAATTATGGCCTGAACAGGACTTGAAATCAACACTCTCGCTATTCTCCCCTTAATTTCAAAGTCTCATCACCCACGGGCCATCGAAGCCGCTACTAAATACTTCCTAACTCAAGCAACTGCCTCCGCCCTTGTCCTATTCTCCAGCATAACCAACGCATGATATACTGGACAATGAGATATCACCCAACTCACCCATCCCGCATCCTGCTTAATCCTCACCTCGGCGATCGCAATAAAACTAGGACTAGTACCATTCCACTTCTGATTCCCAGAAGTACTTCAAGGTTCCCCCCTCATTACAGGCCTTATCCTATCTACTATTATAAAACTCCCCCCAATCGCACTACTCTACATGACTTCACCCTCACTAAGCCCCACTCTTTTAACCACCCTGGCTATCCTATCGGCAGCTTTAGGAGGATGAATGGGCCTTAACCAGACACAAACCCGAAAAATCCTAGCCTTTTCCTCCATCTCCCACCTAGGCTGAATAGCAATCATTATCATCTATAGCCCCAAACTCGCCCTACTCAATTTCTACCTATACACCATGATAACTGCAACCGTCTTCCTAACCCTAAACGCAACCAAAGTGCTAAAACTGTCTACCCTAATAACTGCATGAACCAAAGCTCCATCTTTAAACACAATACTACTCCTAGCCCTACTATCCCTTGCAGGACTCCCCCCTCTAACAGGATTCCTACCCAAGTGACTCATCATTCAAGAACTAACTAAACAAGACATAGCCCCAGCAGCTACACTCATCTCCCTCCTCTCCCTACTAAGCCTATTCTTCTACCTCCGCCTAGCATACTGCACAACAATTACACTACCTCCACACACCACAAACCACATGAAGCAATGGCGCATTAACAAACCAACCAACATCACAATCGCCATCCTAGCCACCATGTCCATCATACTTCTACCCATCTCTCCCATGATCCTTACTATCATTTAAGAAACTTAGGATTACCCAAACCGAAGGCCTTCAAAGCCTTAAACAAGAGTTAGACCCTCTTAGTTTCTGCTAAAGTCCGCAGGCTATTACCCTGCATCCCCTGAATGCAACTCAGGTACTTTAATTAAGCTAGGACCTTCCAATCCTCTAGGCAGATGGGCTTTGATCCCATGATTCTATAGTTAACAGCTATATGCCCTAACCAACAGGCCTCTGCCTAAGGCTCCGGCGCACGCTTAATGCACATCAATGAGCTTGCAACTCACTATGAATTTCACTACAAAGCCGATAAGAAGAGGAATTGAACCTCTGTAAAAAGGACTACAGCCTAACGCTTATACACTCAGCCATCTTACCTGTGACATTCATTACTCGATGATTATTCTCAACCAACCACAAAGATATCGGAACCCTATACTTAATCTTTGGCGCATGAGCCGGAATAGTAGGTACTGCCCTGAGCCTCCTTATCCGAGCAGAGCTGGGACAACCTGGAGCTCTTCTAGGAGACGACCAAGTCTACAATGTAGTCGTCACAGCCCATGCTTTTGTAATAATCTTCTTCATAGTTATACCAATTATAATCGGAGGGTTCGGAAACTGACTAGTCCCCCTAATAATTGGAGCCCCAGACATAGCATTCCCACGAATAAATAACATAAGCTTCTGACTACTTCCCCCATCCTTCCTTCTCCTCCTAGCATCTTCCACCGTAGAAGCAGGTGTCGGCACAGGCTGAACAGTATATCCCCCACTAGCTGGTAACCTAGCCCACGCCGGAGCCTCAGTCGACCTAGCAATCTTTTCCCTGCATCTAGCCGGCATTTCTTCAATCCTAGGAGCCATTAACTTTATCACAACAGCAATCAACATGAAACCCCCTGCTCTCTCACAATACCAAACCCCCTTATTCGTTTGATCTGTCTTAATTACCGCAGTCCTACTGCTCCTTTCTCTCCCAGTACTAGCTGCAGGGATCACAATACTCCTCACAGACCGTAACCTCAACACTACATTCTTCGACCCCGCTGGTGGAGGAGACCCTATCCTGTACCAACATCTTTTCTGATTCTTCGGCCACCCAGAAGTCTACATCCTAATCCTACCTGGATTCGGAATCATCTCCCACGTCGTAACATACTACGCAGGCAAAAAAGAACCATTCGGCTACATAGGAATAGTATGAGCCATGCTATCCATTGGATTCCTCGGATTCATCGTTTGAGCCCACCATATGTTCACAGTAGGAATAGACGTTGACACCCGAGCATACTTCACATCCGCCACTATAATCATTGCCATCCCAACTGGTATCAAGGTATTCAGCTGACTAGCCACACTCCACGGAGGCACAATCAAATGAGACCCCCCAATACTATGAGCCCTAGGATTCATCTTCCTATTCACTATCGGAGGACTGACAGGAATCGTACTAGCAAACTCCTCACTAGACATTGCCCTACACGACACTTACTACGTAGTAGCCCACTTCCACTATGTACTCTCCATAGGAGCAGTGTTTGCAATCCTAGCCGGCTTTACCCACTGATTCCCCCTATTCACAGGATACACCCTCCACTCAACATGAGCAAAAGTGCACTTTGGTGTTATATTCGTAGGCGTAAACCTAACTTTCTTCCCTCAACATTTCCTAGGCCTAGCCGGCATGCCACGACGATACTCAGACTACCCAGATGCCTACACACTATGAAACACCATCTCTTCAGTAGGATCCCTTATCTCCCTAACAGCCGTAATTATACTAGTTTTCATTATCTGAGAAGCCTTTGCATCTAAACGTAAAGTCCTACAACCAGAACTAACAAGCACAAACGTCGAATGAATCCACGGCTGCCCACCCCCATTCCACACCTTCGAAGAACCCGCCTTCGTCCAAGTCCAAGAAAGGAAGGAGTCGAACCCCCATATGTTGGTTTCAAGCCAACCGCATAAACCACTTATGCTTCTTTCTCATAGAGATGTTAGTAAAACAATTACATAGCCTTGTCAAGACTAAATTGCAGGTGAAAACCCAGCACATCTCCACTCAAACATGGCCAACCACTCACAACTTAACTTTCAAGATGCCTCCTCACCTATCATAGAAGAACTAATAGGATTCCATGACCACGCCCTAATGGTTGCACTAGCAATCTGCAGCCTAGTCCTATACCTACTAACCCACACACTCACAGAAAAACTATCATCAAGTACAGTCAATGCACAAGTAATCGAACTAGTCTGAACTATTCTACCAGCCATAGTCCTAGTCATACTTGCCCTACCGTCCCTACGAATCCTCTACATAATGGACGAAATCAACGAGCCCGACCTAACCCTAAAAGCCATCGGCCATCAATGATATTGAACCTACGAATACACAGACCTCAAAGACCTAACATTCGACTCCTACATAATCCCAACAGCAGATCTGCCCCTAGGACACTTCCGCCTACTAGAAGTCGACCACCGTGTCGTTGTCCCTATAAACTCCACTATTCGAGTTATCGTCACTGCCGACGACGTTTTACACTCATGAGCCGTACCCAGCCTAGGTGTAAAAACCGACGCAGTCCCAGGCCGTCTCAACCAAACCTCTTTCCTTGCCTCCCGACCAGGTGTTTTCTACGGACAGTGCTCAGAAATCTGCGGGGCCAATCACAGCTTCATACCAATCGTAGTAGAATCCACTCCACTCGCTGATTTCGAGAACTGATCATCCCTAATTCCATCCTAATCATTAAGAAGCTATGAACCAGCATTAGCCTTTTAAGCTAAAGAAAGAGGGAAACTCCCCCTCCTTAATGACATGCCTCAACTGAACCCCAACCCTTGACTTTTTATCATGCTCACTTCATGACTCACCTTCTCCTTAATTATCCAACCTAAACTCCTATCATTTGTATCAATAAACCCTCCTTCCAACAAACCACCCATTGCTCCTAGCACTACCCCCTGAACCTGACCATGAACCTAAGCTTCTTCGACCAATTTTCAAGCCCATCCTTCCTAGGAATCCCATTAATCCTCATCTCAATAACATTCCCAGCCCTATTACTACCATCCCTAGACAACCGATGAATCACCAACCGCCTATCAACACTCCAACTATGGTTTGTCAATCTTGTTACAAAACAACTAATAATACCTCTAGACAAAAAAGGCCACAAATGAGCCCTAATCCTAACATCTCTCCTCATTTTCCTTCTACTCATCAACCTACTAGGCCTACTACCATATACATTCACCCCAACCACTCAACTATCCATAAACTTAGCCCTAGCCTTCCCCCTATGACTAGCCACCCTCCTAACAGGACTACGAAACCAACCCTCCGCCTCACTAGGCCACCTCCTACCAGAAGGCACTCCAACCCCACTAATCCCCGCACTAATCCTAATCGAAACAACAAGCCTACTAATCCGTCCATTAGCCCTAGGCGTGCGCCTAACAGCCAACCTCACAGCAGGCCACCTACTCATCCAACTCATCTCCACAGCCACAATAGCCCTATTCTCCACAATGCCCGTAGTATCGCTTCTAACCCTAATAGTTCTATTTCTACTAACTATCCTAGAAGTAGCAGTAGCAATGATCCAAGCCTACGTCTTCGTACTTCTACTGAGCCTCTACCTACAAGAAAACATCTAACCCTCAATGGCACACCAAGCACACTCTTACCACATAGTCGACCCCAGCCCCTGACCTATCCTAGGAGCAGCAGCTGCCCTAATAACCACCTCAGGCTTAACAATATGATTCCACCACAATTCCCCTCGACTCCTCATCCTAGGCCTAATCTCAACTATTCTCGTTATATTCCAATGATGACGCGACATTATTCGAGAAAGCACATTCCAAGGCCACCACACCCCCACCGTACAAAAAGGACTACGCTACGGAATAGTCCTATTCATCACATCAGAAGCTTTCTTCTTCCTAGGCTTCTTCTGGGCCTTCTTCCACTCAAGTCTTGCCCCAACACCCGAACTAGGAGGACAATGACCACCCGTCGGAATCAAACCCCTCAACCCTATAGAAGTACCACTCCTAAATACTGCCATCCTACTGGCCTCAGGAGTCACCGTTACATGAGCCCACCATAGTATCACAGAAGCTAACCGAAAACAAGCAATCCAAGCCCTACTCCTGACAGTCCTCTTAGGATTCTACTTCACCGCCCTACAAGCCATAGAATACTACGAAGCCCCCTTCTCCATCGCTGACGGGGTCTACGGCTCAACTTTCTTCGTTGCCACTGGCTTCCACGGCCTACACGTAATCATCGGCTCTACATTCCTACTAGTATGCCTCCTACGCCTAATCAAGTACCACTTCACATCAAACCACCACTTCGGATTTGAAGCAGCCGCCTGATACTGACATTTCGTAGACGTTGTATGACTGCTCCTCTACATCTCTATCTACTGATGAGGATCCTACTCTTCTAGTATATTGATTACAATCGACTTCCAATCCTTAAAATCTGGTTCAAACCCAGAGAAGAGTAATAAACATAATCTCATTCATACTAACCCTGTCACTAACCCTAAGCATCCTCCTAACAGCATTAAACTTCTGACTTGCCCAAATAACCCCAGACTCAGAAAAACTCTCTCCCTACGAATGCGGATTCGACCCCCTAGGATCCGCCCGACTACCCTTCTCAATCCGCTTCTTCCTAGTAGCCATCCTTTTCCTACTATTCGACCTAGAAATCGCCCTACTACTCCCACTACCATGAGCTACCCAACTCCAATCCCCCCTCACCACTCTAACTTGAACCTCCGTACTCATTTCACTCCTTACCCTGGGGCTGGTATATGAATGAATACAAGGAGGGCTAGAATGAGCAGAATAACAGAAAGTTAGTCTAACTAAGACAGTTGATTTCGACTCAACAGATTGTAGCTCCCACCCTATAACTTTCTATATGTCCTACCTCCACTTAAGCTTCTACTCAGCCTTCACCCTAAGCAGCCTAGGCTTAGCCTTCCACCGAACTCACTTAATCTCTGCCTTACTATGTTTGGAAAGCATAATGCTATCTATATACATCGCCTTAGCTATATGACCCATCCAAACACAATCATCAGCCTCCACCATCCTACCCATCCTTATACTAACGTTCTCCGCCTGTGAAGCAGGCACAGGACTAGCTCTGCTAGTAGCCTCAACCCGAACCCACGGGTCTGACCACCTACACAACTTCAACCTCCTACAATGCTAAAAATCATCGCCCCAACCGCAATACTTCTCCCCTTAGCCCTACTCTCCCCACGTAAACATTTATGAACCAATACCACACTATACAGCCTACTAATCGCCACCATCAGTCTTCAATGACTTACTCCAACGTACTATCCAAACAAAGGCTTAACCCCCTGAACATCCATCGATCAAATCTCTTCCCCTCTATTAGTACTCTCATGCTGACTCCTACCCCTAATAATCATAGCAAGCCAGAACCACCTGGAACAAGAACCCATCACCCGCAAGCGGATTTTCACCACAACCGTAATCCTAGCCCAACTATCCATCCTCCTAGCCTTCTCCGCTTCAGAACTAATACTCTTCTACATCGCATTTGAAGCCACCCTTATCCCCACCCTCATCCTCATTACACGATGAGGAAATCAGCCAGAACGACTAAACGCCGGCATCTACCTCCTATTCTACACTCTTGCTAGCTCACTACCCCTATTAATCGCCATTCTCCACTTACACAACCAAATCGGCACACTATATCTTCCAATACTCAAACTCTCACACCCCACACTAAACTCTTCTTGATCCGGCCTAGCCGCAAGCCTGGCCCTCCTGCTAGCCTTCATAGTAAAAGCCCCATTATACGGACTACACCTATGACTCCCCAAAGCCCATGTAGAAGCCCCTATCGCAGGCTCAATATTACTAGCAGCCCTCCTCCTAAAACTCGGAGGCTACGGAATCATACGAGTCACAATCCTAGTAAACCCAACATCAAACAACCTACACTACCCCTTCATCACCCTAGCCCTATGAGGAGCCCTAATAACCAGCGCCATCTGCCTACGCCAAATCGACCTAAAATCACTAATTGCCTACTCATCCGTTAGCCACATAGGACTAGTCGTAGCCGCTACCATAATCCAAACCCAATGAGCATTCTCAGGGGCCATAATTCTAATAATCTCCCACGGGTTAACATCCTCAATACTATTCTGCCTAGCCAACACAAATTACGAACGAACCCACAGTCGAATTCTACTACTCACACGAGGTCTTCAACCCCTCCTACCACTCATAGCCACCTGATGACTCCTAGCCAACTTAACAAACATAGCCCTCCCCCCAACAACAAACCTCATAGCAGAACTAACCATCGTAATTGCACTTTTCAACTGATCTGCTTTCACAATCATCCTAACAGGAGCCGCAATCCTACTCACCGCCTCATACACCCTATACATACTAATAATAACACAACGAGGCACCCTCCCATCCCACATTACATCAATCCAAAACTCATCCACACGAGAGCACCTCCTAATAGCTCTGCACATAATTCCCATAGCACTCCTAATCCTAAAGCCTGAACTGATCTCAGGGACTCCCATATGCAAGTATAGTTTCAACCAAAACATTAGACCGTGACTCTAAAAATAGAAGTTAGACCCTTCTTACCTGCCGAGGAGAGGTAAAACCAACGAGAACTGCTAACTCTTGTATCTGAGTATAAAACCTCAGTCTCCTTACTTTCAAAGGATAATAGTAATCCAATGGTCTTAGGAGCCACTCATCTTGGTGCAAATCCAAGTGAAAGTAATGGATCTTTCACTAATCCTAAACACATCCATACTCCTAACCCTAGCAGTCCTCTCCACCCCAATCCTATTCCCCCTTCTATCCAACAATCTTAAAAACACCCCCAACACCATCACAAACACAGTCAAAGCTTCCTTCCTAATCAGCCTCATCCCTATAACAATCTACATCCACTCCGGGACAGAAAGCCTTACTTCCCTCTGAGAATGAAAATTCATCATAAACTTCAAAATCCCAATCAGCCTAAAAATAGACTTTTACTCCCTCACCTTCTTTCCCATCGCACTATTCGTATCATGATCCATCCTACAATTCGCAACATGATACATAGCTTCAGACCCCTACATCACAAAATTCTTCACCTACCTACTATTCTTCCTAATCGCCATACTTATCCTAATCATCGCCAACAACCTATTCGTCCTATTCATTGGCTGAGAGGGCGTCGGAATCATATCTTTCCTACTAATCAGCTGATGATACGGCCGAGCAGAAGCTAACACCGCTGCCCTCCAAGCTGTGCTCTACAACCGAGTTGGAGATATCGGACTCATCCTATGTATAGCATGACTGGCCTCCGCTACAAACACTTGAGAAATCCAACAGCTCCCTACCTCCCCCCAAACCCCTACACTACCCCTACTTGGTCTAATCCTAGCTGCAACCGGAAAATCTGCCCAATTTGGCCTTCACCCCTGACTCCCAGCCGCAATAGAAGGACCAACCCCTGTATCCGCCCTACTCCACTCCAGCACAATAGTAGTAGCCGGAATCTTCCTACTCATCCGGACCCACCCTCTATTCAACAACAACCAAACCGCCATAACCCTGTGTCTATGCCTAGGTGCCCTATCCACACTATTCGCAGCCACATGCGCCCTTACCCAAAACGACATTAAAAAAATCATCGCTTTTTCTACTTCAAGCCAACTAGGCCTAATAATAGTCACCATCGGACTAAACCTTCCTGAACTAGCCTTCCTCCACATCTCCACCCATGCATTCTTTAAAGCCATACTCTTCCTATGCTCCGGCTCTATTATTCACAGCCTAAACGGAGAACAAGATATTCGAAAGATAGGAGGACTTCAAAAAATACTACCCACAACCACTGCATGCCTTACTATCGGTAATCTCGCCCTAATAGGAACACCATTCCTAGCAGGCTTCTACTCAAAAGACCAAATCATTGAAAGCCTAAACACATCCTACCTAAACACCTGAGCCCTAGTCCTAACCCTCCTAGCCACATCCTTCACCGCAGTGTATACAATTCGCATAACCACATTAGTACAGACCGGCTCCGTTCGAATCCCGCCCTTAACCCCAATAAATGAAAACAACCCAGCAGTGACCTCCCCCATTACCCGACTTGCCCTAGGAAGCATCCTAGCAGGATTCCTCATCACCTCATTCATCATCCCCACAAAAACTCCCCCAATAACCATACCACTATACATCAAAATAACCGCCCTAATTGTAACAGCCCTAGGAATTGCCCTAGCATTAGAAATCTCAAAAATAACCCAAACATTAATCCTTACAAAACAGACTTCCTTCTCAAACTTCTCCACATCCCTAGGATACTTCAACCCCTTAACCCACCGCCTAAGCATGACCAACCTCCTCAGCGGAGGACAAAACATTGCCTCCCACCTAATCGACCTCTCCTGATACAAAATGCTAGGACCAGAAGGATTAGCCAAGCTACAACTAACAGCAACCAAAACTGCCACCACCTTACACTCCGGCCTAATCAAAGCCTACCTAGGATCATTCGCCCTATCCATCCTTATCATCCTTATATCCTCATACAGAACCAATCAATGGCCCTCAACCTTCGTAAAAATCACCAAATCCTAAAAATCATCAACAACGCCCTAATCGATCTCCCAACTCCACCAAACATCTCAACATGATGAAACTTCGGGTCTCTACTAGGCCTCTGCCTAATTACCCAAATCATCACAGGTCTCCTGCTAGCCATACACTACACAGCAGACACCAACCTAGCTTTCTCCTCTGTCGCCCACATATGCCGAGACGTACAATTCGGCTGACTCATCCGCAACCTCCACGCAAACGGAGCCTCCTTCTTCTTCATCTGCATCTACCTACACATTGGACGAGGACTCTACTACGGCTCATACCTAAATAAAGAAACCTGAAACATCGGAGTCATCCTCCTCCTAACCCTCATAGCAACTGCCTTCGTAGGTTATGTCCTGCCATGAGGCCAAATATCATTCTGAGGAGCTACCGTAATCACAAACCTATTCTCAGCCATCCCATACATCGGACAGACACTAGTCGAATGAGCCTGAGGAGGATTCTCCGTCGACAACCCTACTCTAACCCGATTCTTTGCCCTCCACTTCCTACTGCCATTCGTCATCGTAGGCCTCACACTAGTCCACCTCACCTTCCTTCACGAAACAGGCTCAAACAACCCATTAGGCATCCCCTCAGACTGCGACAAAATCCCTTTCCACCCATACTACACCATCAAAGACATCCTAGGATTCGTACTTATACTCTCCCTACTTGTCTCACTAGCCCTATTCCTCCCCAACCTCCTGGGAGACCCAGAAAACTTCACACCAGCCAACCCACTAGTCACTCCCCCACACATTAAACCAGAATGATACTTCCTATTCGCCTATGCCATCCTCCGATCCATCCCAAATAAACTAGGCGGTGTGCTAGCTCTAGCTGCTTCAATCCTAGTCCTATTCCTAACACCACTACTCCACACATCGAAACTACGATCAATAACTTTCCGCCCTCTATCCCAAATCCTATTCTGAACCCTAGTCGCCAACATCCTAATCCTAACCTGAGTAGGCAGCCAACCAGTAGAACATCCATTCATCATTATTGGACAACTAGCCTCATTCACTTATTTCGCAATCATCCTAATCTTACTCCCCCTCGCAGCCATCTTAGAGAACAAACTACTCAAACTCTAGTTAACTCTAATAGTTTATAAAAACATTGGTCTTGTAAACCAAAGATTGAAGACTAAACCCCTTCTTAGAGTTATCCCACCCACCTCAGGAAGAAAGGACTCAAACCTTCCTCTCCAACTCCCAAAGCTGGAATTTTCAACTAAACTACTTCCTGACACCCTCCCCCCTAAACGGCCCGAATCGCCCCCCGAGATAACCCTCGCACAAGCTCTAACACCACAAACAAAGTCAACAACAGCCCTCACCCTCCAATTAGAAGCAACCCCGCCCCCTCCGAATACAACACAGCCACCCCACTGAAATCCGACCGAACCGACAACAGACCCCCACTATTCACCGTCCCCTCATCTCCTAAAACCCCCAGAACACCACTCATAACAAGCCCTACCACCACAACCAATCCTATCCCAAAGCCATAACCAACAACCCCCCAGCTACCTCAAGCCTCCGGATAAGGATCTGCTGCCAACGACACCGAATAAACAAATACCACCAGCATCCCCCCTAAATAAACCATAACAAGAACCAAAGAAACAAAAGAAACCCCTAAACTCACCAATCAACCACACCCTGCAACCGCCGCTACAACCAACCCCAACACCCCATAATAAGGAGAAGGATTAGATGCAACCGCCAACCCCCCTAAGACAAAACATAAACCCAAAAACAAAACAAATTCTATCATAAATTCTCGCTCGGCCTTTCTCCAAGATTTATGGCCTGAAAAGCCATCGTTATAAAATTTAACTACAAGAAC